GATTTGTTACGTGATGATTATATTGAAAAAGATCGAAGTCGTGGTATCTTTTTCACTCAAGACTGGGTCTCTATGCCAGGTGTTATACCCGTGGCTTCAGGGGGTATTCATGTTTGGCATATGCCTGCCCTAACCGAAATCTTTGGGGATGATTCCGTACTACAGTTTGGTGGAGGAACTTTAGGGCACCCTTGGGGAAATGCACCCGGTGCAGTAGCTAATCGGGTGGCTTTAGAAGCATGTGTACAAGCTCGTAATGAGGGACGTGATCTTGCTCGTGAAGGTAATGAGATTATTCGTGAAGCTAGCAAATGGAGCCCTGAGCTAGCCGCTGCTTGTGAAATCTGGAAAGCGATCACATTCAATTTCGACCCAGTGGATAAGCCAGATATAGAGTCAAAATAAGCGCGTAGAATTCAGCAATTCCTTTTTGTTCTCCTAATTGATTGCAATGAAACTTGGCCCAATCTTTTCCTCAAAAAAAGAAAGATTGGGCCGAATCGAATAAAGAATAAACATCTTAGACTAATCCTATACTATGAACTATGAGGGTCTTTGTGTATTTGCATATATCTTTTATATGTACAGACCTTACACGATATACAATATACAAGTATATACAAAATAGAAAAATAAGAAGATAAAATCGAAGGAAGACTAAAAACTTATCTATTCTTTTCTTTATTGTTAGAGCCATAGGCTGAATTATGGATTCTTGGGGTTGGATTGGTGAATCATTTTAGATTCCTTAGTTTCAGGCCATAGATCAAGCCAAGGGAAGGATCTCTTCTAGTCCTATCCTGTATATTGTCTTTTTCGTTCCCTGTTGTAATCAAAATTCATTTTCTTATTTGACTATATGACACGAGATTCTACGAGACGAGAATTTCTTTTTAATTTATGGGAAGAAACAACTATGTATCTTTTTGATGAGAATTGAAAGTTTGACATGAGAGAAACCTTTCTTTATATATTTTTTTTGAGGAAAAGATTCTATCATAATATTGAAATGATTCACCGGATTCCTCAAAAAGAGAATCCTTTCTTTTCAAGACTCACTCGTTTTTCATTAACATTGGATCATATGCTTTATTTGAATTCTGATGAGAAAGAAAAAAAAAGAGTAAAATGATTTTTTCTTCATCGAATGACTATTCATCTATTAGTATTAGGTTTTCATAAAATAGGGGCATAAAGAATCTATGAAAAAATATTGGTTCAATTCAATGTTGTCTAACAAGAAGTTAGAACATAAGTGTGGACTAAGTAAATCAATGGATAGTCTTGATGCTCTTGGACATACCAGTGGAAGTGAAGAAACTTTTCGAAAAGATGCGAATAAAAAGATTCCTAGTTGGGACAGTTCTAGTTTCAGTAATATTCATTATCTAAATTATTTATTTGATAGCAGGAATCTTTGGAGTTTGATCTCTGATCATACTTTTTTAGTTAGAAATAGTAATGGTGACACTTATTCTGTATATTTTGATATTGAAAATCATATTTTTGATATTGACAATGTTAGTTCTTTTTTGAGTGAACTACCTAGTTATTTGAATAGTGGGTCTAATAGTAATAATTACTACTATTATTATTCCATGTATGATACTCAATCTAATTGGAATAATCACATTAATAGTTGCATTGATAGTTATCTTCGCTTTGAAATCAGTCTTAATAGTGACATTTACAGTGATATCGACAGTTACATTTCTAGTTTCATTTGTACGGAAAGTACAAGTAGTATTGAAAATGGAAATTCTAGTATCAAAACTAGTAGAAGTTATTTCAATAGAAGAGAAAAATCTAATGATTTCGATCTAAATACAAAATACAAACAGTTATGGGTTCAATGTGAGAATTGTTATGGATTAAATTATAAAAAATTTTTTAGTTCAAAAATGAATATTTGTGAATACTGCAGATATCATTTGAAAATGAGTAGTTCAGATAGAATTGAACTCTTTATAGATCCTGGCACTTGGGAGCCTATGGATGAAGATATGGTCTCTATAGACCCCATTGAATTTCATTCAGAGGAGGAACCTTATATAGATCGCATTTCTTTTTATCAAAGAAAAACGGGTTTAACTGAAGCTGTTCAAACGGGCGTAGGTCAACTAAATAGTATTCCCATAGCAATTGGAATTATGGATTTTCAGTTTATGGGAGGTAGTATGGGATCTGTAGTAGGTGAGAAAATCACCCGTTTGGTCGAGTATGCTACTAATCAATTTCTACCTGTTATTATTGTATGTGCTTCTGGAGGAGCACGCATGCAAGAAGGCAGTTTGAGCTTAATGCAAATGGCTAAAATATCTTCTGCTTCATATGATTATCAATCAAATAAAAAGTTATTTTATGTATCAATCCTTACATCTCCTACAACTGGTGGAGTTACAGCAAGTTTTGGTATGTTGGGAGATATCATTATTGCTGAACCTAATGCCTACATTGCGTTTGCGGGTAAAAGAGTAATTGAACAAACATTGAAAAAGACAGTACCCGACGGTTCACAAGCGGCTGAGTCTTTATTCCATAAGGGCTTATTCGACCCAATTGTACCACGTAATCTTTTAAAAGGTGTTCTGAATGAGTTATTTCAGCTACACGGTTTCCTTCCCTTGAATCAAGATTCAAAAAAAAAATAAGAAGAATATAGAAGTTCTTTTTATTTAGCGAGAACCCCCGGTTTTTCACTAGGAATCCCTTTTTTTTGTATAAGATTGGTTCAAATCGGAAACTCATAAGAAACTCTTTTCTATCTTTACCTTTCAAAACACCTTTTTTGTTTTGAAAGGTAAAGATAGAAAGACGATGAAGATAAGGATGGGAGAAGAAGAATCTAATTTCTTAAAAAGGATTCTCATACATATTCGTGTCGAAAGAGGAATAGGTATACTTCATTGAGTTCTACATTCGTTATTGATTATTAAATACTTCATATTCATATTATCTTAATATTCTTTAGAATTCCTTTTTAATAGATTAATTTTTAATAGATTAATATTAATAATTATATTAATAATTAATAGATAGACTTATTAGAATATATCTTTATAATTAGAATTTATAATAGGTACAAATATGAAATTGAGGTACCCATTCTATGATAGATTTGAATTTTCCCTCGATTTTTGTTCCTTTAGTGGGCCTAGTCTTTCCGGCAATCGCAATGGCTTCTTTATCTCTTTATGTCCAAAGAAATAAGATTGTCTAAATACGATGAAATCTCATCAATTTATTTAAACACTAGATCATCATACAGATACTTTTTTTAATGTAATATGGTAGGATATATGATATTTGGCCTTTCCGAGAAGAGTTGTTTTGTTATGTATGCCGATGCATAATATACGGCATTAATGCATGTATATACGGTTATAGCTTAATCAATTAAATGATGAAATTCAAAATGATCAGCAAATCTTTTTTGAAAAATCTTTTAAATAGAAACTCAATGTATCTAATAAATTATTCCTAATGCTTTCTGTCGGAATGCTGCTAGTTGATGAAAGTTACTTCGGGATCAAGCAATAAAAGTCAAGTCAAATCCATTTGGGTTATTCTCTCAATTCCAATCGAATGCAACTGGATCTAGTATAGTATGAACTGGCGATCAGAACATATATGGATAGAACTTATAACGGGGTCTCGAAAAACAAGTAATTTTTGCTGGGCCTGTATCCTTTTTTTAGGTTCACTAGGATTCTTAGTGGTTGGAACTTCCAGTTATCTTGGTAAAAATCTGATATCCGTATTTCCGTCTCAGCAAATCCTTTTTTTCCCACAAGGGATCGTGATGTCTTTCTATGGGATTGCAGGTCTATTCATTAGTTCTTATTTGTGGTGCACAATTTCATGGAATGTAGGTAGTGGTTATGACCGATTTGATAGAAAAGAAGGGATAATGTCCCTTTTTCGTTGGGGATTTCCTGGAAGAAATCGTCGCATCTTCCTTCGTTTCTTTCTAAAAGATATCCAATCAATCAGAATGGAAGTGAGAGAGGGTCTTTTTCCTCGTCGTATCCTTTATATGGAAATCAAGGGTCAAGGAGCCATTCCCTTGACCCGTACTGATGAGGATTTGACTCCACGAGAAATTGAACAAAAAGCTGCCGAATTGGCCTATTTCTTGCGTGTACCCATTGAAGTATTTTGAAATGAACTGAAGAATCAATCTCAGTATGAGAGAAGGAACTTAATACATCTCAAACATCTCAAAAAAAGTGGGAAGACGTATATGGAACAATAACTATTTTGTAGACGCATACACATGGCGTCTGGCTTAACTCTTTAGACTAGTAAAAGGTCTAATAAGTAAATAAAGTATAGATTCATCAAATATCCTAACATGTCTTTTGTTTTCGTAAAACAGAATTCCTCTTTTTAGGCCTTTGAATTGATACCCTCTCCCTGCGCTGCGGTTAGACAGTAAAATCTTTCAAATTGAAATGGAAAGAAAAGAATTAAAGAATCCAGTAGGGTTCGTCTTTAAATCCAAATTAGATTTGTTAGTTCAAATGGGTTTTTGAGTCTTCATTGACTTCATTGAAAGGAATAAATGAAAGGGAAATCGGTTACAATTTTCCTAATTGTGATCTCTGGAATATGGAAATTACTCTTTTTTTCATTCGAAAAAATCCTTTCTTGTATGTTCTATTCTAGATTTCTAGATCCAAAGACTCAATTCTTACACAAAAACAAAAATAGGAAAAGATTCATAGGTTTGATACCTTCTTCTTGTTAGAGTTATAGGCTCTTGTTATATAATTCGTACTTCATAGAAATCTCAGATAGAATCGACCAATGAAACAGGTTCATTAACAATTCACATCACGGATCCAGAATGAAAAAAAAGAAAGCATTGGCTTCCCTCCCATATCTTGTGTCTATAATCTTTTTGCCCTGGTGGGTTTCTCTCTCATTTAAGAAATGTCTAGAAACTTGGGTTATTAATTGGTGGAATACTAGGCAATCCGAAATCCCCTTGAATGATATTCAAGAGAAAAATGTTATAGAAAAATTTATGGAATTAGAAGAACTATTCCTGTTGGACGAGATGATAAAGGAGTACTCAGAGACACATATGCAAAGGCTTCGTATAGGAATGCACAAGGAAACAATACAATTGGTCCAAAGACAAAATGAATCTCATTTCCATATCATTTTGCATTTCTCTACAAATATAATCTGTTTCGCTATTCTAAGTGGTTATTTTTTTCTGGGGAATGAAGAACTTTTCATTTTAAATTCTTGGATTCAGGAATTTCTCTATAACTTAAGTGATACAATCAAAGCTTTTTTGATTCTTTTAGTTACTGATTTATGGATCGGATTTCACTCGACCCATGGTTGGGAACTAATGATTGGTTTGATCTACAATGATTTTGGATTGGCTCAGAATGATCAGATTATATCTGGTCTTGTTTCCACTTTTCCAGTGATTCTAGATACAATTGTGAAATATTGGATCTTCCATTTTTTAAATCGTGTATCTCCTTCACTTGTAGTAATTTATCATTCAATGAATGAATAATTCATGAGATCCTTTGATATCAAGAAAATCATAACCTTTCTTTGTGTATAAAGAAATCATTTTTCATCTTACTTATTATTTATACTTCTATATACTTCTACCTTTTCAATTAAAGGTATTCATACTATATTCCACTAGTACAATTCTTTCAGTATAATCAATACAATGGCAAACTTGTGGATAGGGAATTCTACTAGCTACCTATCAAATTTATTGTAGAAATTCCGGGGATCAATGATTGGACCATGCAAAATAGAAATACTTTTTCTTGGGTAAAAGAACAGATGACTCGATCCATTTATGTATCAATCATGATATATGTAATAACTCGAGCATCTATTTCAAATGCATATCCCATTTTTGCGCAGCAGGTTTATGAAAATCCACGAGAAGCAACTGGTCGAATTGTATGTGCCAATTGCCATTTAGCTAGTAAGCCCGTGGATATTGAAGTTCCGCAAGCTGTACTTCCTGATACTGTATTTGAAGCAGTTGTTCGAATTCCTTATGATATGCAACTGAAACAAGTTCTTGCTAATGGTAAAAAAGGGGCTTTGAATGTAGGAGCTGTTCTTATTTTACCCGAGGGATTCGAATTAGCCCCACCCGATCGTATTTCTCCCGAAATGAAAGAAAAGATGGGCAATCTTTCTTTTCAGTTTTATCGTCCTAATAAAAGAAATATTCTTGTGATAGGTCCTGTTCCCGGTCAAAAATATAGTGAAATCGTCTTTCCTATTCTTTCCCCCGACCCTGCTACGAAAAAAGACGTTCATTTCTTAAAATATCCCATATATGTAGGTGGTAACAGAGGAAGGGGTCAGATTTATCCTGATGGTAGCAAGAGTAACAATACAGTTTATAATGCTACATCTGCTGGTATAGTAAGCAGAATAGCACGTAAAGAAAAAGGGGGATATGAAATAACCATAGTTGATGCATCAGAAGGACGTCAAGTGGTTGATATTATACCTCCAGGACCAGAACTTCTTGTTTCAGAAGGTGAATCCATCAAGCTTGATCAACCATTAACAAGTAATCCAAATGTAGGAGGTTTTGGTCAGGGAAACACAGAAATAGTGCTTCAAGATCCATTACGAGTCCAAGGCCTTCTGTTCTTCTTGGCATCTGTGATTTTGGCACAAATATTTTTGGTTCTGAAAAAGAAACAGTTTGAAAAGGTTCAGTTGTACGAAATGAATTTCTAGATCTAGAGATTCAAAGTTGGTAAAAGTGCCAAATTCTTGTTGATTGATAGACTGATATATGATTCAAAAAATTCTATAAGTCTTTTCTTTGTTTTTTTTAGACTCTTTTACTCTTTTTTCTTTTGCAGGATATATTAAACTTATTACTTGTATACCATTCCTAAAGATAGAAAATAAGTATACAAATACAAAGGAATAGAATACAAGGCAAGGACGGGAAAAAGGAAAGTAAAAAAGATTTCTATTTATTTAGATTTATAGAAAGTATTCTTATTCTTTTCTTCTTAGTCTTTCTAATCGTCTATTCGATTCGATACAAGACGACACAAGAAAAGGATTTTCTTGTGTCGTCTTGTATCGGGATCATGCTTTTTTTCTTTTGTTTTCCAAAGATTATTATTCCTTGTTTTATTTTCCGGGTCTAATTTAACAAATAAAACTTCTTAAACTCATTTCAACTTATAACTTAGGAAAATAACAAAAAAAGACTTCTCTTGTTTTTTTTTTTGCTGAAAAGCGGATTAGATTATTATGCATATCCAATTCTTTCTTTATTATCTCATTACAGTTTTTTTTCTATTTCTTATTTGTTTGAATTTAGTCTAAATAGTTGAGTCTAAAAAGAAAATGATTTGCAGGATGTTTGATATGGTTTCATATGGATAAATCCATACGTATTAGATTCTTCAGAAAATCGATGGATTCCTCCTTTCTTGTTGCTTCATATTCAAAATATTGATATAATAGTGAATA